GCTAATGTAGCTTAACTAAAGCATAACACTGAAGATGTTAAGATAGGCCCTAGAAAGCCTCATAAGCACAAAGGCTTGGTCCTGACTTTTCTGTCAGCTTTAGCTAAACTTACACATGCAAGTATCCGCACCCCCGTGAGAATGCCCTTTAATCTCTTCAGAGAACAAGGAGCAGGTATCAGGCACACTAAAGATGCCCATAACACCTTGCTCAGCCACACCCCCAAGGGAAACAGCAGTGATAAACATTAAGCAATAAGTGAAAACTTGACTTAGTTAAAGCTAAGAGGGTCGGTAAAACTCGTGCCAGCCACCGCGGTTATACGAGAGACCCAAGTTGACAGATATCGGCATAAAGAGTGGTTAGGAGAGTATTAAACTAAAGCCGAACACCCGCAAAACTGTTATACGCCCTCGAGAGTAGGAAGCCCACTTACGAAAGTGGCTTTATTCACCCGAACCCACGAAAGCCATGAGAACAAACTGGGATTAGATACCCCACTATGCTTGGCTGTAAACTAAGATAAAACCAAAACTTATTCGCCAGGGTACTACGAGCACTAGCTTAAAACCCAAAGGACTTGGCGGTGCTTTAGACCCACCTAGAGGAGCCTGTTCTAGAACCGATAACCCCCGTTCAACCTCACCCTTTCTTGTTATCTCCGCCTATATACCGCCGTCGTCAGCTTACCCTGTAAAGGACCCAAAGTAAGCAATATTGGTAAAACCCAAAACGTCAGGTCGAGGTGTAGCGTATGCAAGGGGAAGAAATGGGCTACATTTGCTAACATAGCATATTAAACGAATTATTCCACTGAAACACGGATATGAAGGAGGATTTAGAAGTAAGTAGAAAATAGAGCGTCCTACTGAAACAGGCCCTGAAGCGCGCACACACCGCCCGTCACTCTCCCTAGTGTAACACCATAAGTCTATAAAAACAATCCAACAAAAGGGGAGGCAAGTCGTAACATGGTAAGTGTACCGGAAGGTGTACTTGGACAAACCAGAACATAGCTAAGATAGAAAAGCATCTCTCTTACACTGAGAAGTCGTCCGTGCAAATCGGACTGTCCTGACACCTCACAGCTAGCCTAACTCAAAATTCAACAAATAAATATAAATAACCCCTCACTTACCAACAAATCACAACCAAACCATTTTACATCTTAGTATCGGCGAGAGAAAAGAATTAATTAGCGCTATAGAGATAGTACCGCAAGGGAAAGCTGAAAGAGAAATGAAATAAATAACAAAGTTAAGCAAAGCAGAGGTTCAACCTCGTACCTTTTGCATCATGAATCAGCCAGAAAATTCTAGCAAAGAGCCCTCTAGTTAGAACCCCCGAAACCGAGTGAGCTACTCCAAGACAGCCTGTTAGCAGGGCAAACCCGTCTCTGTGGCAAAAGAGTGGGAAGAGCTTTGAGTAGAGGTGATAGACCTACCGAACCCGGTCATAGCTGGTTGTCTGCAAAATGAATAGAAGTTCAGCCTCGCATAACTCTTAGCCAAATAAGCAATGCCTGTATTGCCAACAGAGTACACTGCGGGAGTTAGTCAACAGGGGTACAGCCCTATTGACAAAGAATACAACCTTAGCCACAGGGTAAAGATTATATTTAACCAAGGCACGATGTTTAAGTGGGCCTAAGAGCAGCCACCTAAAAAGAAAGCGTTAAAGCTCAACCATCCAACAGCCATTAATCCTAATAAACAAATCCTAACCCGTGTAATTTTAGCAGACTATCCTATGCAACCATAGAAACAACTATGCTGATATGAGTAATAAGAGAGCAAGACTCTCTCCTAGCACAAGTGTATGTCGGAACGAACTCACACCGAAAACTAACGAACTCAAAACCAGAGAGCCAGGGGCCATACACAGAAAACAAGAAAAACACCCCAGTACAACACCGTTAATTTCACACAAACGTGCTTGCAAGGAAAGACTTAAAGGGAGAGAAGGAACTCGGCAAACACAAGCCTCGCCTGTTTACCAAAAACATCGCCTCTTGTAATAACAAAAATAAGAGGTCCAGCCTGCCCTGTGACCAAAAGTTTAACGGCCGCGGTATTTTGACCGTGCGAAGGTAGCGCAATCACTTGTCTTTTAAATGAAGACCTGTATGAATGGCATAACGAGGGCTTAGCTGTCTCCTTTCCCCAGTCAATGAAATTGATCTCCCCGTGCAGAAGCGGGGATTAACCCATAAGACGAGAAGACCCTATGGAGCTTTAGACCACGAAGCAGATTAAGTCAATACCCTTAAATACAAGAATAAACTAAATAAAACCTGCTCACATGTCTTTGGTTGGGGCGACCACGGGAAAAAAAGTAACTCCCGCGTGGAATGGAAACACCTTTCTACAGTCAAGAGTGACAACTCTAATAAACAGAACTTCTGACCTTAACGATCCGGCACCGCCGATCAACGAACCGAGTTACCCTAGGGATAACAGCGCAATCCTCTTATAGAGTCCATATCGACAAGAGGGTTTACGACCTCGATGTTGGATCAGGGTATCCTAATGGTGCAGCCGCTATTAAGGGTTCGTTTGTTCAACGATTAAAACCCTACGTGATCTGAGTTCAGACCGGAGTAATCCAGGTCAGTTTCTATCTATGAAATGACTTTCTCTAGTACGAAAGGACCGAAAAAGTGAGGCCCATGCTTAAAGCACGCCTCTTCTCCACCTAATGAAATCAACTAAAATAGATAAAGAGACATAAACCTGCCTCTAAGAATATGATATGTTAAAATGGCAGAGCCGGGGAATTGCAAAAGGCCTAAGCCCTTTTCACAGAGGTTCAAGTCCTCTTTTTAACTATGATTTACTTAATCACAACACTTGTTCTTAACCCCCTATGCTTTATTGTACCAATCTTACTGGCAGTTGCTTTCTTTACTTTAATTGAACGAAAAGTACTAGGATACATACAACTACGTAAAGGTCCTAACGTAGTTGGACCCTATGGCCTCCTTCAACCTATCGCAGACGGAGTGAAACTATTCATTAAAGAACCTGTTCGACCATCGGCTGCCTCACCACTTCTATTCATTCTCACCCCAACTCTCGCACTCACCTTGGCCTTAATTCTATGAGCGCCCATCCCTACCCCCTACCCAATGGCCAACCTGAACCTAGGAATCCTATTCATTCTTGCCTTATCAAGCCTAGCAGTATATTCAATCCTGGGCTCGGGATGGGCATCAAACTCAAAATATGCCCTCATTGGGGCCTTACGAGCGGTTGCTCAAACTATCTCATATGAAGTTAGTTTAGGATTAATCCTGTTAAGCGTAATCATCTTCACCGGAGGGTTCACACTCCAAATGTTTAACCACACGCAAGAGTCTATCTGATTAATTGCTCCAGCATGACCCCTAGCTGCAATATGATTTATTTCAACCCTAGCAGAAACAAACCGAGCACCATTTGACCTAACCGAAGGCGAATCAGAACTTGTTTCAGGGTTCAATGTAGAGTATGCAGCAGGTCCATTTGCATTGTTCTTTCTAGCCGAATATGCCAACATTCTACTTATAAACACACTATCAGTCACGCTATTCTTAGGAGCAGCACATACTATTATCTCACCAGAGTTTGATTCAATCAACTTAATGGTCAAAGCAGCACTACTCTCATTCTGCTTCTTATGAGTCCGAGCATCTTACCCACGATTCCGATACGATCAACTAATACATCTAATTTGAAAGAATTTTTTACCCATCACATTAGCATTATTAATCTGACATCTGGCTCTTCCCACTGCCTTTGCAGGACTTCCTCCACAAAATTAGGGGCCGTGCCTGAATTAAAGGACCACTTTGATAGAGTGAATAATGGGGGTTAAAATCCCCCCAGCCCCTTAGAAAGAAGGGATTTGAACCCTACCTGAAGAGATCAAAACTCTTAGTGCTTCCGCTACACCACTTCCTAGTAAAGTCAGCTAATTAAGCTTTTGGGCCCATACCCCAAAAATGTAGGTTAAAATCCATCCTTTACTAATGAACCCCTACACACTAGTGATCCTGTTTACAGCCTTAGGCCTAGGAACCACCATTACATTTATAAGCTCCCACTGACTTCTAGCATGAATAGGACTAGAGATGAATACCCTCGCCATTATTCCCCTTATAGCACAACACCACCACCCCCGATCCACAGAAGCGGCGACAAAATATTTCATTACTCAGGCTGCCGCAGCAGCCATACTCCTATTCGCAGCGATTACTAATGCTTGGTTAACAGGCCAGTGAGATGTAGCTCAGACCATACACCCCCTGCCAAACTCATTATTGATTTTAGCCCTAGCACTAAAATTAGGGTTGGCACCAACCCACGTTTGACTCCCCGAAGTACTTCAGGGGCTGGACCTAACTACAGGTATAATCTTATCTACATGACAGAAACTTGCACCATTCACCCTGTTACTACAAATCCACACATCAAACCCACACCTACTTATGGCTCTTGGACTAACTTCAATCCTGGTTGGAGGATGAGGAGGTTTAAATCAGACTCAATTACGCAAAATTCTAGCCTACTCATCCATTGCACACCTCGGCTGAATGGTAATAATTATACAATTCTCACCATCAATAGCCCTAATAGCCTTAGTAACATACATTATGATAACTTCTTCAATATTCATACTGTTTAACTTCACAAAGTCAACCACAGCTAATGCATTAGCAACATCCTGAACTAAAGCCCCAGTGATCACCAGCTTAGCTCCTTTAGCCCTACTGTCATTAGGAGGACTTCCACCTCTTACGGGATTTATACCCAAATGACTCATCATCCATGAACTAACAAAGCAACAACTAGCACTTACTGCAACTATAGCAGCACTCGCCGCATTACTAAGTCTCTACTTTTATCTACGGCTAACCTACTCCATGGCAATAACAATTTCACCCAACAACACCACCGCAAACTCCCCTTGACGTCTATATGTAAAAAGCACTACTATACCACTATCACTCACAATAATTACAGCCTTAATACTTTTACCCACAGCCCCCACCATTGTGGCATTAACACTAACATAAGAGATTTAGGTTAAAGTCAGACCGGAGGCCTTCAAAGCCCCCAGCGAGGGTTAAAATCCCTTAATTTCTGATAAGACTAGCGGGACACTAACCCACATCTTTTGTATGCAAAACAAACACTTTAATTAAGCTATAGCCTTATCTAGATGGGAAGGCCTCGATCCTACAAACTTTTAGTTAACAGCTAAACGCCCAAACCAGCGAGCATCCATCTACTTTCCCCCGCCTGCCGGGGATAAAGGCGGGGGAAAGCCCCGGCGGGCGTTAGCCCACTTCTTCAGATTTGCAATCTGCTATGTCTAGAACACCTCGGTGCTTAATAAGAAGGGGAATTTAACCCCTGTATATGGGGCTACAATCCACCGCTTAACACTCAGCCATCTTATTTGTGGCAATCACACGCTGATTTTTTTCAACTAATCATAAAGATATTGGCACCCTTTACTTAGTCTTTGGTGCATGAGCTGGTATAGTAGGCACAGCCCTCAGCCTCTTAATCCGAGCTGAACTAAGCCAACCCGGAGCCCTTCTGGGAGACGACCAGATTTACAATGTTATCGTCACTGCACATGCTTTTGTTATAATTTTCTTTATAGTAATGCCTATTATAATTGGAGGTTTTGGCAATTGATTAATTCCCCTAATAATTGGGGCCCCAGATATAGCCTTCCCACGAATGAATAACATGAGCTTCTGACTACTTCCTCCATCTTTTCTTCTACTTTTAGCATCATCTGGAGTTGAAGCCGGGGCCGGAACAGGTTGAACAGTGTACCCTCCGCTAGCAGGAAATCTTGCTCACGCTGGAGCCTCTGTAGACCTTACTATTTTTTCACTGCACCTAGCTGGTATCTCATCTATTCTTGGGGCTATTAATTTCATCACAACAATTATTAATATAAAACCTCCCGCTATTTCACAATATCAAACACCTTTGTTTGTATGATCAGTTTTAATTACAGCTGTCCTTCTTCTCCTTTCATTACCAGTCTTAGCAGCAGGGATTACAATGCTACTTACAGATCGAAATCTTAATACCACCTTTTTTGACCCGGCAGGAGGAGGAGACCCAATTCTATACCAACACCTCTTTTGATTTTTTGGTCACCCCGAAGTATATATTCTAATTTTACCTGGATTTGGAATAATCTCACACATTGTAGCCTATTATGCAGGTAAAAAAGAACCCTTTGGTTATATAGGAATGGTGTGAGCAATAATAGCAATCGGCCTTCTAGGATTCATTGTGTGAGCCCACCATATGTTTACAGTAGGTATAGACGTAGACACCCGTGCTTATTTTACATCCGCAACAATAATTATTGCTATTCCCACAGGTGTTAAAGTATTTAGCTGATTAGCCACTCTTCATGGAGGCTCAATTAAATGAGAAACCCCCATATTATGAGCTCTTGGATTCATCTTCTTATTTACAGTAGGCGGATTGACAGGCATTGTTCTTGCCAACTCATCCCTTGACATTGTCTTGCATGATACCTACTATGTCGTAGCCCACTTCCACTATGTACTTTCTATAGGAGCCGTATTTGCTATTATAGCAGGATTTGTGCATTGATTCCCATTATTTACAGGTTATACACTTCACAGTGTTTGAACAAAACTTCATTTCGGAGTAATATTTGTGGGGGTAAATTTAACATTTTTCCCACAACACTTCCTAGGTTTAGCAGGAATACCTCGTCGATACTCTGACTACCCGGACGCATACGCCCTATGAAATTTAGTATCATCTGTAGGCTCTTTAGTATCATTAATTGCTGTAATCATGTTTTTATTCATTGTTTGAGAAGCATTCGCAGCCAAACGAGAAGTAATACTAGTAGAACTGACTGCAACTAATGTGGAGTGACTTCATGGCTGCCCGCCGCCTTACCACACATTTGAAGAACCTGCATATGTGCAAGTTCAATCAAGCTAACGAGAAAGGGAGGAATTGAACCCCCGTTAACTGGTTTCAAGCCAATCACATAACCACTCTGCCACTTTCTTAATAAGACGCTAGTAAAACAGAGATTACACTGCTTTGTCAAGGCAGAATAGCGGGTTAGAACCCCGCGCGCCTTATCAAATAATGGCACATCCCTCACAACTAGGTTTTCAAGATGCAGCTTCCCCAGTGATAGAAGAATTACTTCATTTCCACGATCACGCCTTAATAATTGTTTTTCTTATCAGTACTCTTGTGCTTTACATTATTGTAGCCACAGTATCCACTAAACTAACAAACAAGTTTTTACTAGACTCTCAAGAAATTGAAATTGTATGAACCGTCCTCCCGGCCCTTGTGCTTGTTTTGATTGCACTTCCATCTTTACGAATCCTATACCTTATAGACGAAGTAAATGATCCACACCTCACTATTAAAGCACTAGGACATCAGTGATACTGAAGTTATGAATACACAGACTATAACGACCTATCTTTTGACGCATATATAGTACCTACACAAGATCTTGCTCCAGGACAATTCCGATTACTAGAAGCCGACCATCGAGTAGTTATCCCCACAGAATCACCTATCCGAGTACTAGTCTCAGCTGAAGATGTACTGCACTCATGGGCTATTCCATCAATTGGTGTTAAAGTAGATGCAGTCCCCGGTCGATTAAATCAAACAGCCTTTATTACTTCTCATCCAGGCGTATTCTACGGACAATGTTCAGAAATCTGCGGCGCTAATCATAGTTTTATGCCTGCTGTCATTGAATCAATCTCATTAACAACATTCGAAGAATGATGTTTAACTATACTCCTAGACCTATCGCTAAGAAGCTAAACAGGGCACAGCGTTAGCCTTTTAAGCTAAAGAATGGTGACTCCCAACCACCCTTAGCGACATGCCACAACTAAACCCCTCTCCTTGGTTTTTAATTATGTTATTTTCTTGACTAGTTCTCCTAGTCTTAGTCTTCCCTAAAATTATACAACACACCACTCCTAACGAACCGCTACAACAAGATGTAAAAACACTTACAACATCACCTTGAACCCACCAATGACAGTAAACCTTTTTGAACAATTTCAGAGTCCCTCCCTACTAGGCATTCCCCTTATTGTGATTGCATTTCTTGCCCCAGCACCATTATTCCCGTCACTACCCAATCGATGACTCCAAAGCCGACTAGTTGCACTCCAATCATGATCAATTAACCAATTCACCCGACAACTACTTACACCTCTAAACATGGCAGGACATAAATGAGCACTAATATTTGCATGCTTAGGTACTTACTTAATTACCTTAAATTTATTAGGGCTTCTACCTTTTACCTTTACACCCACCACTCAACTCTCAGTGAGTCTCGGAATCGCTGTACCTTTATGATTATCAACTGTTCTTATCGGTATACGAAACCAACCAACTCATGCTCTAGCTCATTTCCTTCCCGAAGGAACACCAACTGTTTTAGTACCTGTACTAATCATTATCGAAACAATTAGCCTTTTTATCCGACCAATAGCACTAGGAGTACGAATCACCGCTAACCTGACCGCAGGACACCTATTAATAAATCTTGTAGCCAGCGGAGCTTTCTTCATCCTACCCCACTCTTTATTAGCAGGCACAACAATCTCCATCTTTCTACTAATACTAAGCGCTCTAGAAATTGCAGTAGCAATAATTCAAGCATACGTATTCGTACTCCTTTTAAGCCTCTACCTACAAGAAAATACTTAATGGCCCATCAAGCACATGCATACCACATAGTTGACCCCAGTCCCTGACCTCTTACAGGTGCGATTGCAGCTCTCTCTATAACATCAGGGCTGGCCATTTGATTTCACTTTCACACAACCACACTGATAATCATCGGCACAGTACTCCTTCTACTAACCATATTTCAATGATGACGTGATATTGTTCGGGAAGGCACCTTCCAGGGGCACCACACACCCCCCGTACAAAAAGGATTACGCTACGGTATAATCCTGTTTATCACCTCAGAGGTGTTTTTCTTCTTAGGATTTTTCTGAGCTTTCTACCACGCAAGCCTTGCACCCACACCAGAACTAGGAGGATGTTGACCCCCATCAGGGATTACAACCCTAGACCCATTTGAAGTACCCTTGCTAAATACCGCAGTTCTGTTAGCATCTGGTGTAACAGTAACATGAACCCACCACAGTCTTATAGAAGGAGAACGAAAGCAAGCCATCCAATCATTGTCTCTTACCATCCTATTAGGATTCTATTTTACATTTCTTCAAGCCATAGAATACTACGAAGCACCATTCTCTATTGCCGACGGAGTCTATGGATCAACTTTCTTTGTAGCAACCGGATTTCACGGCCTCCATGTAATTATTGGTTCAACATTCCTAGCAGTATGTCTTATTCGCCAAATCTTTCACCACTTTACATCCGACCATCACTTTGGATTTGAAGCAGCAGCATGATACTGACACTTTGTGGACGTAGTGTGGTTATTCCTATACGTATCAATTTACTGATGAGGATCTTAGTCTTTCTAGTATTAAATTAGTATAAGTGACTTCCAATCACCCGGTCTTGGTTAAACTCCAAGGAAAGACAATGAACCTAGTAATAACAATTATTTTTATTGCTGCAACTCTTTCGTTAGTATTAGCTCTAGTATCATTTTGAATACCCCAAATAAACCCGGACCCTGAAAAGCTTTCACCTTACGAATGTGGTTTCGACCCCCTCGGGTCTGCCCGATTACCTTTCTCAATTCGGTTTTTTCTTATTGCTATTTTGTTTCTATTATTTGATCTGGAAATTGCTTTACTACTACCCCTACCCTGAGGTGATCAACTTCCCGCACCACTGATGACATTCTTTTGAGCATCAATTGTTCTTATATTATTAACCCTTGGTCTAGTCTATGAGTGAATTCAAGGAGGACTAGAGTGAGCAGAATAGGCATTTAGTTTAAGAAAAATATTTGATTTCGGCTCAAAAGTCTGCGGTTAAAGTCCACAATTGCCTGATGACCCCTACTCAATTTGCTTTTTCGTCCGCCTTTATTATGGGAACAACCGGTCTAACGTTTCACCGCACCCATTTGTTATCTGCACTACTGTGTCTCGAAGGCATAATACTATCCCTACTAATTGCATTGGCTCTCTGATCTTTAGAACTAGATTCTGCAGGACCAATAGCGTCACCAATGATCCTCCTAGCATTTTCAGCCTGCGAGGCTGGCGCAGGTTTAGCCCTCCTAATTGCTACCTCGCGAACACATGGGGGGGATCAAATAAAAAACCTTAATCTTCTACAATGCTAAAGATTCTCATCCCAACAATTATACTTATCCCAACAGGCTGACTCACACCATTAAAATGATTATGACCCACAACCCTTGCCCACAGCCTACTGGTTGCGTTAATTAGCATTACTTGGCTAAAGAATCTTTCTGAAACAAACTGATCAACACTCAACACCTTTATAGCCACCGACCCTCTTTCCTCCCCACTTCTAGTACTATCATGCTGACTTCTTCCCTTAATAATTTTAGCTAGCCAAAACCATACTGCAGGCGAACCAGAAGGTCGACAGCGAATATATATTACCTTGCTAATCTCCTTACAGATGTTTTTAATTCTAGCATTTGGTGCAACAGAATTAATTATGTTCTATGTAATATTTGAATCAACACTTATTCCGACGCTTGTATTAATCACCCGGTGAGGAAACCAAACTGAGCGACTTAAAGCGGGCACTTACTTCCTATTCTACACCCTAGCAGGATCTCTTCCCTTATTAGTTGCACTACTCCTAATGCAAAACTCAACAGGCACTCTATGCCTTCTCACCCTACAATACTCAACTATAAGTTATGACCTATCAACTGGGGACAAACTATGGTGATTAGCCTGTTTATTAGCATTCCTAGTTAAAATACCACTATACGGAGTGCACCTCTGACTACCTAAAGCTCATGTAGAAGCCCCAATCGCAGGCTCAATAGTACTAGCAGCTGTTCTCCTAAAACTTGGAGGTTACGGTATAATACGAATTATGACTATACTAGAACCTATAACTAAAGAATTAAGCTACCCTTTTATTATTCTTGCTCTATGGGGAGTAATTATAACAGGATCCATTTGCCTACGACAAACAGATCTTAAATCACTAATCGCATACTCATCAGTCAGCCACATGGGGTTAGTAGCTGCTGGAATCTTAATTCAAACCCCATGAGGAGCTACCGGTGCCCTCATTCTAATAATCGCACACGGTCTTACATCATCCGCACTCTTCTGTCTAGCAAATACTAATTATGAACGAACACATAGCCGAACTATAATTCTTGCACGAGGGCTTCAAACAATCCTGCCACTAATAACCACATGATGATTTATCTCGAGCCTAGCAAATCTAGCACTTCCACCACTACCTAATCTAATAGCAGAAATTATAATCATTACATCGCTGTTTAACTGATCATATTTTACCATCATTATCACCGGAGCTGGTACACTAATCACTGCAGGTTATTCCCTCTACATATTCCTAATAACACAACGCGGTCCGACCCCCCAACATTTGTCAGCAGTCTATCCCTCCTACTCCCGAGAACACTTACTGCTAACCCTGCACATTATCCCTATTCTTCTACTAGTACTGAAGCCAGAACTAATCTGAGGCTGAACTATGTGTAGATATAGTTTAACCAAAACGCTAGATTGTGATTCTAGTAATAGGGGTTAGAACCCCCTTATCCACCGAGAGAGGTCCGATGACAACAAATACTGCTAATATTTTGCCACCCTAGTTAAACCCCAGGGCTCACTCGCCGCTTCTAAAGGATAACAGCTCATCCGTTGGTCTTAGGAACCAGAAACTCTTGGTGCAAATCCAAGTAGTAGCTATGCACGCCACCTCCTTATTCATAACCTCTGCTTTAATTATTATTTTTATTATCCTCCTATACCCCATTCTATCTACCCTTACACCTAACAAACCCCACTTAGATTGAGCTCTCTCCCATGTTAAAACAGCTGTAATAATAGCATTTATAATCAGCCTCATACCTCTGACTGTTTTCCTTAATGAAGGCATTGAGACAATTGCATCAACTTGAACTTGGATAAACACCTTAATATTTGACATCACCATTTCATTTAAATTTGACCTTTACTCAGTTGTTTTTATCCCAGTTGCTCTTTATGTAACATGATCAATTTTGGAGTTCGCCTCATGATATATACACGCTGACCCACAAATAAACCAATTCTTTAAGTATCTCTTAATTTTCCTTATTGCAATAATCGTACTAGTTACAGCCAACAACCTATTCCAACTATTTATTGGGTGAGAAGGAGTAGGGATTATATCTTTCCTACTAATCGGTTGATGGTATGGCCGAGCCGACGCCAACACAGCTGCTTTACAGGCAGTCATCTATAATCGAGTAGGGGACGTAGGATTAATTATGGCAATAGCATGAATTGCTACTAAACTAAATTCATGGGAACTCCACCAAATCTTTATCTTAAGCAAAAATCAGGACATAACCCTACCACTTGCAGGACTTATTCTAGCCGCCACGGGAAAATCAGCTCAATTTGGGTTACACCCCTGACTACCCTCAGCCATGGAGGGACCCACCCCAGTTTCTGCCCTACTTCACTCCAGCACAATAGTAGTTGCAGGAATTTTCCTACTCATTCGAACCAGCCCACTTATTGAAAATAATGCCGCAGCATCCACACTATGTCTATGCCTAGGAGCTCTCACTACAGTTTTTACAGCCACCTGCGCACTAACACAAAACGACATTAAAAAAATCGTAGCATTTTCCACATCAAGCCAACTAGGTTTAATAATAGTAACTATTGGATTAAACCANCCCCAACTAGCCTTCCTACACATTTGTACCCATGCTTTCTTCAAAGCAATACTATTCCTCTGCTCCGGATCTATTATTCACAGCCTTAATGATGAACAAGACATTCGTAAAATAGGGGGAATGCACAACCTTACCCCTCTTACATCTTCTTGCCTTACTATCGGAAGCCTTGCTCTTACAGGTACGCCCTTTCTAGCAGGATTTTTCTCCAAAGACGCAATCATTGAAGCCCTGAATACATCACACCTAAACGCCTGAGCCCTTGTCCTAACCATGATTGCCACTTCTTTCACCGCTATTTACAGTTTACGAGTCGTCTTTTTTGTGTCAATAGGACACCCTCGTTTCAATTCTTTCTCCCCTATTAATGAAAACAACACAGCTGTTATTAACCCAATCAAACGACTTGCTTGAGGAAGTATTCTAGCAGGCCTAGTCATTACTACCAATCTAACCCCATTAAAAACACCCGTAATATCCATGCCCTTATATATAAAACTAGCAGCCCTAGCAGTAACAATTGCAGGACTGACCCTAGCCTTAGACCTAGCCAAAATGACTAACAAGCAATTCAAACCCATGCCTAACAAAACACCCCATCACTTCTCCAACATACTAGGATTCTTCCCCGCTATTGTACACCGGCTTTCTCCCAAACTAAACCTAGCCCTGGGCCAATCACTTGCTAGTCAAACAATTGATCAGACATGATTAGAAAAAGTCGGCCCCCAAGCCACTGTTGTAATCAACACACCACTCTCCAGCTATACAAGTAACGCACAACGGGGCGCTATTAAAACCTACCTAATAATTTTCCTCTTGACCCTAAGCATAGCATGCCTAATCATATGGATCTAAACAACCCGAAGGGCACCACGACTCACACCCCGTGTTAACTCCAATACCACAAACAAACATAATAGTAGTATTCACGCACTAATAACCAACATTCACCCCCCATCCGAATAAATCATGCCTACACCACCCATATCACTGTGAACAACGCTACCCCCGCCCAAGTCACCGCAAGGCACCACTGAATCCTCATACCACCCCCCAATAAAACTAGTTGAGAATCCCATCACTGCCAACATATACATACCAATATACACCGCAACCGACCGACTCCCAAGTGTTTCAGGATAAGGTTCCGCTGCAAGGGCAGAAGAGTATGCAAACACAACAAGCATCCCTCCTAAGTAAATCAAGAATAAAATTAATGAGAGAAATGACCCCCCATACCCAACCAAAACCCCACACCCAGCCCCAGCCACCACTACTAACCCTAAAGCAGCAAAATAAGGAGAAGGGTTAGAAGCAACCGCAACCAAACCCAACACTAAAGCTGATAAAAGTACAAACATAATATAAGTCATAGTTCCAACCAGGATTTTAACCAGGACTAGTGGCTTGAAAAACCACCGTTGTTATTCAACTATAAGAACTTTAATGGCCAGCCTACGAAAAACACACCCCATCCTAAAAATTGCAAACAATGCTCTTGTAGATCTACCCGCCCCCTCCAACATCTCCGTGTGATGGAACTTTGGATCATTACTAGGTTTATGTCTTGCTACACAAATTGTGACAGGACTATTCCTAGCGATGCACTACACAGCCGATATTACCATAGCGTTCTCATCTGTTGCACATATTTGTCGAGACGTTAACTATGGTTGACTATTGCGCAATATACATGCCAACGGAGCATCATTCTTCTTCATTTGTATCTACATACACATCGCCCGAGGTCTCTACTATGGATCCTACCTATATAAAGAAACCTGAAACATTGGGGTAATCCTCCTATTACTAGTGATAGCAACCGCATTCGTAGGATATGTACTTCCATGAGGACAAATATCCTTTTGAGGTGCAACAGTTATTACCAACCTATTCTCCGCTATCCCATACGTAGGAGACAGCCTAGTTCAATGAATCTGAGGAGGCTTTTCAGTTGATAACGCCACCCTTACACGATTCTTCACATTCCACTTCCTTCTCCCATTTGTTATTGTAGGCGCTACTGCAATCCACCTTCTTTTCCTCCACGAAACAGGATCAAATAACCCAACAGGACTTAACTCAGACGCGGACAAAGTCTCATTCCACCCATATTTCTCCTACAAAGATCTACTAGGATTTGCCGTAATAATAACAGCCCTTACAGCGCTAGCTCTGTTTATACCAAACATCTTAGGAGACCCAGATAACTTTTCACCCGCCAACCCCTTAGTTACTCCTCCACACATCAAGCCCGAATGATACTTCTTGTTCGCCTATGCAATCTTACGATCAGTACCAAACAAGTTAGGAGGAGTACTAGGACTTCTATTCTCAATTCTTGTATTAATACTAGTACCACTACTTCACACCTCCAAACAACGAGGATTAACATTCCGACCTCTCACACAACTACTATTTTGAACACTACTAGCTGATGTAGTTGTTCTTACATGGATTGGCGGCATACCAGTAGAACACCCGTTCGTTATTATCGGACAAGTCGCCTCCCTGGTTTATTTTACTATCTTCCTAATCTTTATCCCACTGGTTGGGGTATTAGAAAATAAAGCCATTGAATGAGCATGCACTAGTAGCTCAGAACAGAGCGCCGACCTTGTAAGCCGGAGGCCGGAGGTTAAATTCCTCCCTATTGTTTAAAGAAGGGGGATTTTAACCCCCGCCCCTGACTCCCAAAGCCAGGATTCTCAAATTAAACTATTCTTTAAAGCACGCATATGTTATCCAAAGCACATGTACTGGGACATGTATGTATTATCACCATATATATATATACACATGTATATATAATGATTTAAAGACATCTATGTATTATCACCATATATATATATATATGTATATAGTGATTTAAAGACATCTATGTATTAACACCATCTAGTGGCACAAAACATTTTTGTTTAGAGAAGAAAAACAAGACTGACTAAAAGCAATAAACTAAGAATACAATACTCCATTAGAAAATGTAGCAATTTAAGACCTAACACCTTAAATCATCAGTGATCTATAACAAGTAACCCACATCCCGTTAAACAAAACAATAAAGCGCAGTAAGAGACCACCAACCAGCAACACTTAATGATAACGTTTATTGATGGT